ATTTCAAATCCAAAAGGTCAGTATCTTCCTACGAATTAAAAAATAAGGCAGGGTTTCTTTGTGCAGAATAAGAAACAGCGGTTCAATCATTAAAAATTTCATTGTCAATGTGAAATATTCATACAAATAAAAATGTGGGAGAGATGAAGAAGATGCAGGTTCATTTATCTGATTGGCTAGTCAAGCATGATCTAATTCATAGATCTTTAGGCTTTGATTGCCGAGGAATAGAGACTTTACAAATAAAAACCGAAGATTGGGATTCCATTGCTGTCATTTCATATGTATATGGTTACAATTATTTACGCTCCCAGTGTGCCTATGATGTAGCACCAGGCGGATTTTTAGCTAGTGTGTATCACTTTACGAAAATACGGTATGGTATAGATAAACCAGAAGAGGTATGCATAAAAGTATCCGCTCCCAGGAGTAATCCTCAAACCCCGTCAGTTTTCTGGATTTGGAGAAGTGCTGATTTTCAGGAACGGGAATCTTATGATATGTTGGGAATTTCTTATGATAATCATCCTCGCCTTAAACGTATCTTGATGCCTGAAAGTTGGATAGGCTGGCCTTTACGTAAAGACTATATTACGCCCAATTTCTATGAAATTCAAGATGCTAATTGAAATGAAAAAATGAAATCTGGAGTCGGATCATATCGGATCATATAAGTAAAAAAAGGGGTTTTTTATCATTGAGGAAAAAATAAAAATGAAAAAGAAAGTAAAGAATATCTATCCCGATCCGTCTCAATGAATTCATTTCATTTGTATGAGGTATGAATATATATCCGATACATTATTCACATGTCAGGAACCAGATTTGAACTGGTGACACGAGGATTTTCAGTCCTCTGCTCTACCAACTGAGCTATCCCGACGATTTCCCGTGCATCATCCTAGCAGAGTACTTATATATATGTCAATGAAAAGAACTAAAAAATAAAATATTAACAAATCGGCCCTAGCCCCTGAATTTCTTAGATATTAAAAAAGAAGATAAATGTAAGGAAAAATATATGTACTATGAATGATTCAATAACGGAGATTCCTTGAACATATATGTTCATATTATATTATACAAAACAAAACAAATGAGATTGGATTGGAATAAGATACGAGGATTTCTATTCGGATCCATTTGTTAAAGAACAAAGTGAATTCAATTAGAACGATATTTCATTTTGTTTAAACTGAGCCACTGATGAAAAAAAAAATAAAGAGCGAGGAAGTAAAATGGGCTTTTTAGTGGGGATAGAGGGACTTGAACCCTCACGATTTAAAAATTCGACGGATTTTCCTCTTACTATAAATTTCATTGTTGTCGGTATTGACATGTAAAACGGGACTCTCTCTTTATTCTCGTCCGATTCATCTTCAAAAAATCTATCAAACTATATATTCGAATTCGATTCTTTTTTCAACTTCAATTGGAATTGATTCACAATAACTCTTCGATTTTTCATATATTTTTTGATCTCTATCATTCTAATTCATAGAAAATCTAAATAGAGGGTTTCTATAGATCCTTATCTCATATTATTTCTTTATACTATCTTTATACTATATATATATATACTTATACTAATACTAATATAGAATTTAAATATATAGAAATATTCTATAATAGAAAATAGAAAGAATCTATAATATAAAGAAAGAAGAAATAGAAGATTTCTATTTTCATATATAGAGATACAGATATAGAGAGATAAATAATAGGATTCGATAGAAGATTTGGGTTGTGATTAATCGTTTGCTATATCAGTATGTATACGTACGTATTAGGTATATAAGGTTATCCTTTCTTTCATTTCGATAGAAGTATTTTAGCTACTAACGTAACGTACGTAACATAGTCAATTTAATTCGTTAGAACAACTTCCATTGAGTCTCTGCACCTATCCCTTTTTCTTCTCATTTTTCATCGTTTTTTCTTTCAAAACAAAGATCTTTCAAAAAAAAAAAGATTTGGCTCAGGATTGCCCATTTTTAGTTCCAGGGTTTCTCTGAATTTGGAAGTTACCACTTAGCAGGTTTCCATACCAAGGCTCAACCCAATCAAGTCCGTAGCGTCTACCAATTTCGCCATATCCCCTTTCCTTTGAGACAAGGATCCAGTTGTAATTTCATCCATCTCTTTCATTTAGATTGGCACTATTGAATTCATTAGGTAATTCTTACTATATCGAAATATTGAAAAAGTGTATGCTGCTATTTTCTTTTTTTGCCCACCCTCTATTCTATATTCTATCATTTCATCTCTATTGGATGAACCCTATTTGTTTGAATACGAAATGATTCTATCATTGATGTATCCGCAATTCAATATGGATAGATATATCCTACATATATATATGTCTTTCCTCCTGCTTCATTTTTACAGTGCATTTTTTCATAGTGGAACGGTCGATATTCATTCTTTTTTTTTTCATTTAAAATTCTAATGTCATTGATATATTGATATTTTCTTTTCAGAGATTCATATATATGAATATGGAATTGAATTTCTATTTATATATCTAATTTATCTAGATCTAAATAGTTTTCTTTTCTATTTTCTAAATCGAATCTCAAATATATAACTAATAACTAAGAACTAGAAGAATATAAAGAAATGAAAGAAAAGAAAAAGAAGAAGAATCACTAGGTAATAGCTAAGATCCGATAGTTTCCTGTATTCCTATAAACTATAGCTCTTATATCCCCGCCCGCTTAGCTCAGAGGTTAGAGCATCGCATTTGTAATGCGATGGTCATCGGTTCGATTCCGATAGCCGGCTCTTTTTTTCTTTTCATGATTGAAAATCTCTACTCTCGCTTTCTCTAAATGTCGGGTCACTTATCCATTATGTCATGGTAACTTGCAGTTATAGCTATGAATAAAAAAGTTGACTAGAACAATTAGATCTCTATAGAAGAAATTGTAAAACGTAACCGTCGCTTGAATTTTCTATAGATACAAAAAATCCAAATATTGATAAAATTTATTTTATTCTGTTTTGTAGGACTTTAGTAAATTGAGTTTTGCTTTGCTGATCCTTTAGTTCAGTCTGAATTTCTATTTTTTTGTCAAATGAAAGTGAATCAAAAAGGAGCCTTTATATGTCTCGTTACCGAGGACCTCGTTTCAAAAAAATACGCCGACTGGGGGCTTTACCGGGACTAACTAGTAAAAGACCCAGATCCAGAAGTGATCTTCAAACCCAATTGCGCTCTGGAAAAAGATCACAATATCGTATTCGTTTAGAAGAGAAACAGAAATTGCGTTTTCATTATGGTCTGACAGAGCGACAATTACTTAAATATGTGCATATTGCTAGAAAAGCCAAAGGTTCAACAGGCCAGGTTTTACTACAATTACTTGAGATGCGTTTGGATAACATCCTTTTTCGATTAGGTATGGCTTCGACCATTCCTGGAGCCAGACAATTAGTTAACCATAGACACATTTTAGTTAATGGTCGTATAGTGGATATACCAAGTTATCGTTGCAAACCCCGAGATATTATTACTACGAAGGATAAAGAAAGATCGAAAGCTCTTATTGAAAATTATCTTGTTTCATCCCCCCACGGGGAATTGCCAAACCATTTAACTATTGACTCCTTACAATATAAAGGATTTGTAAATCAAATAATAGATAGTAAATGGATAGGTCTGAAAATAAATGAGTTGTTGGTCGTAGAATATTATTCCCGTCAGACTTGATTCTAACGAAAATAAAAAAGCAAGGTTCATACCAATTTTGACTCCTTTCGCTGAGGTAAATAGAGTACCTCGTGCCCTATCTCATTCACGTATCAAAAAAGAATTGGCAATAGGATTCTTTTGATTTTTTTCTTCTTTTCAATATCAATACGATATTTCTATTTTGATTTTACCTATCACAGAAATTAATTAGGGATAGAGAATTTAGAATTTATATTAAATAAGTAAATAAGGGTCTTACCGTTCGTTAGAATAATGATATCAATTCTTATTTGATTTGATACATTGTAGTCGATAACGTTGATGAATGAAAAGAAACGGAGAGAGAGGGATTCGAACCCTCGGTAAACAAAAGTCTACATAGCAGTTCCAATGCTACGCCTTGAACCACTCGGCCATCTCTCCTACAGAATGTTATTCTTGCCCAAAAACCGAATGAATAGCGAGTCCTTCATCTTAATTGTAGTACATGTATGACTGTCTGATGGTTCCATAAGAAGAAATTTCTTTTCCAATTTCCTATTTATCAACAACTTCTTTCATCAGCTAACCCATGGAATTCATGAATCGTCCGATGAATCTTTCTTTTCTATTTCAATTGTATGGTGTGGCACATACACGTTATGCAAACAAAAAGGATGGTTACTTTATTTGAATTTAATTTGAGAATGGAATGATAATTCCATTCTTTTCCTTTTTGGATCATAACCAAATAAAAGATTCTCGAGTTATTAAAATCCATAGGGAACTTGGTTATTCAACTTAGATGAGATAATAATAGTCATTGGTATACTACGAAATTGGAATGAAATCTAATCTGATTCAACTATTTCATTTCATCTTTGTTCAAAAGGGGGACACCACATTTTTTTTTTCCAATTAGTCTGTTTTTATGTTATTTTGTACTATACAATTCCTTTTTTTGTGGGATCGTTTTCCCCGAAGGGGAATGAGAAGAATTATAGAATGAATTGCTAATTATGCCTAGATCTCGAATAAATGGAAATTTTCTTGATAAGACCTCTTCAATTGTAGCCAATATTTTATTACGAATAATTCCGACAACTTCAGGAGAAAAAAAGGCATTTACCTATTACAGAGATGGTGCGATTTGATTTTTTCTTGTTTTTTTACCCCTCAGTTTTACGAGAAAAAGAACGTAGTTAGGAATAGAAAAAACAAATTAGTGAAAGAAACCTATGCTTGGTGAAGGTGAAGTTTAGAGATAGAGCAATTCCTTCTGTCGTGTATCCTCGATTAATGCAGCCTTAAATGCTTCAATTATCTA